TTAAGGCTTTTGAAACTTGTAATAAATTCTTCTTGGGGTTTCAGCAAATGTGTGAAAAGAGGGAGGGAGATTTTCATAATTTCATTCTAAGGATGATGGGTCTAATGAGGTAATTTGAATCTTTCGGTTAGAGTTATATGCTTCTCATAGTAAAAATAATATCATAAGTGATCCGATTAAGGATAATCCAGCACCTATAGTGGATACTACTTTTCAGAAAGTATATCTATCGGGATAATCTGAATATCGACGGGGCATTCCTGCTAGACCTAAAAAATGTTGTGGGAAGAAAGTAAGTTTTACTCCAATAAACATAATGAAGAATTGTACCTTAGATCAAAGTGGATGAAGTGTTGTACCAGAGAATAGAGGAAATCAAAATGTAAGTCCTGCAAATAATGCAAATACGGCTCCCATAGATAAAACATAATGAAAATGTGCAACTACATAATAAGTATCATGTAAAACAATATCAATAGAAGATTTGGCGAGAATAATACCTGTTAATCCTCCTACTGTAAATAAAAATACAAAACCTAAAGCTCAAAGAAGGGGGGCTTCTCAGATTAGCTTAGCTCCTTGAAGAGTAGCAATTCAACTAAATACCTTAATACCAGTTGGAACTGCTATAACCATAGTTGCTGCTGTAAAGTAGGCTCGGGTATCTACATCCATTCCTACAGTAAACATATGATGTGCTCAAACTAAAAATCCTAATATTCCAATAGCTGCCATGGCATATACCATTCCTAAATAGCCAAATGGTTCTTCCTTTCCTCTATAATGATGAATTACATGTGAAACCATTCCGAATCCTGGAAGAATAAGGATATATACTTCTGGATGTCCAAAAAATCAGAATAAGTGTTGAAAAAGTACAGGATCTCCTCCCCCTCTTGGGTCAAAAAAAGTAGTTTTAAAATTACGGTCAGTTATTAACATAGTTATTGCTCTAGCTAAGACTGGAAGACTAATTACTAAGAGAATAGCAGTTATGAAAGCAGACCATACAAATAGAGGTAATCGATCATAATTTAATCCTGGTGCGCGCATTTTCATTATAGTTGTAATAAATTTTAGTGAGGAAAGTATAGATGAAGCTCCTGCTAAGTGTAAAGAGAAAATTGCTAGGTCAACTGAACTTCCTGGATGAGAAAGATTTCTTGATAAAGGGGGATATAAGGTTCATCCAGTTCCTGCTCCTCTTTCTATACCGGCTGAGGCTAATAATAAGATAAATGAAGGAGGAATTAATCAAAAACTAAAGTTTTTTAATCGTGGGAAGGCCATGTCTGGGGCTCCAATCATAAGAGGTATTAATCAATTTCCAAATCCTCCCATCATAATAGGCATAACTACAAAAAAAATCATAATGAGAGCGTGTGCTGTAACAATAACTTTATAAATTTGATCATTTTTTAAAAGAGCACCGGGTTGGGCGAGTTCTGTACGAATAATAGTTCTCATTCCTGTTCCGACCATGCTAGCTCATAAACCAAATATTAAGTAAAGGGACCCGATGTCCTTGTGATTTGTTGATAGGAGTCATCGTTGTCGACGTTTCATTTAGCTATAAGAGAGATGTTTCTCTCTTCTACTAGATTACAAGTCTAATTATTATGAGTAACTTTTATAGCAATATAATAGATGAATTGTTAAATTTATATATAGCTATTTAATACGTTAGAAGTAACTTGATAATTTTAAAGATATCTATAAATAAAAGATAAAAAGGTTAAACCAAAGATAGGGAAAGGGGAAAGTATTCTTATAAAACTATTTAGTTTATTTGGGGTATTTGATTTTATAATAAGAAGGTTGAGGCTATTGTTGGGAAATAAGGTAATTCTTGTTTTAAATATTATTCGTAAATAATAATAAAGACTTGTTAGGCTACCAAGGAAAAGGGCAGGTGCGAGAATTAATTTATTTTTGTAAAAAATAAGAGTAAGAGGGATTATCTTATTTATAAATCCGCCTAAGGGGGGTAGGCCCCCTAGTGATAAGAGAGCAATTGCTATTAAAATTCTTCTATAAAGGGATATTTTACACTTTTTTAATTTTGAAAGATATATTAAATTATTGGTGCTGCAGATTAAAAATATAAGGGTTTTTTTAATGAGATAAAAAATAAATATCATTAAACTAGCATTTGGTGAATAAAAAGAGGTTAAGGCTATTCAACCTAAGTGTCTTATTGAGGAAAATGCTAATATCTTACGAATACTTGTTTGGTTTAAACCTCCTCATCCCCCAATTAATATAGAAAGAATTCTTCTTAAAATTATTCCTTCATGAGGAAGTAAGTACGAAAGGTTTAAAAGAATAAAGAGGGGAGCTATCTTTTGTCAACTTGCTATAATTATTCCGTTTAAAAAATTTAAACCTCCTAGAACATCTGGGAGTCAAAAGTGACAGGGGGCTAGGCCTAGCTTTATTATTATTGCTATTAGGATAATAGAATATCTATAAAATTTGTTGATAGTGCTTTCAATTGATCAGGAAGCTGTATATCATAGTTTTAGAGTTACTCCTCTAAGAAGAAGAGCAGCTCTAAAAGCTTGAATCAAGAAATACTTAATTGTTGCTTCATTTCTGCGTGGTTTCATTTTTGTATTAATAAGAGGTATAAGAGAAAGAGTACTTAATTCTAGGCCTAGTCATATTGTAAACCAATGTTGAGAAAGAATAACTATACTTGTTCCTAAAGTTAGAGACCTAAATAGAAAAAGTAAAATAATTTGTTTCATATAAAGCTTAAGAGGGTTTGAGTCTCTATTATTTAATTATCGGTTAAATAATTCATCATGAACTAAGCTTTTAAAATTTGGGGATTCTTCTTTTAGTCAAAATAATAATGGAAAGAGATAAACATAAGATGCCTATAGAGAAAGGGAGATATTTCTTTCAAGTTAAATGCATTAGTTGATCATATCGGAAACGAGGATAAGAGGCTCGTACTCAAACAAACCAAAAGATAAGAAGAATTGTCTTTATAGCTATAGTTATTCTTTTGATAATAGGTATTTTAGTAAGAGGTCCCCTTCCTCCAAAAAAAAGGCTTACTCTTAACAGTTTCATAAAAATAATGTTTGCGTATTCTGCAATAAAAAATAGGGCAAAGGGACCCCCAGCATATTCTACTTTAAATCCTGAAACTAGCTCTGATTCCCCTTCAGTTAGGTCAAATGGTGCACGTTTAGTTTCTGCAAGTGTAGATATAAGCCACATACAGAGAAGAGGAAAAAGAGGTATAAAAATTCATATATTTTTTATATCTTTTAGAGAAAATGAATTAATTCATAATAGGATAGATATAATAATGAGTCCTAAGCTTATTTCATAAGATATTATTTGGGCTATTGCTCGTATTCCACCAATTAAGGAGTACTTAGATTTTGAAGCTCATCCTGCTCCTAATATAGGATATACTGCAAGTCTTGATATACCTAAAATGAGTAAGATTTTGATATTAGTTTTTATAATATTATAAGGGGTGGGAATAATTTCCCATAGTATTAATGCGAGAAAAATAAATAGAAAGGGGGAGAAAAAAAATATTATTGGGGAAGCTGAATATGGCTTTATATTTTCCTTAATAAATAACTTAAGGGCGTCTGCAAATGGTTGTAAGAGGCCATAGGGACCAACTATATTGGGTCCCTTACGAAATTGTCTATATCCTAGAATCTTTCGTTCTACAAGGGTTAGGAAAGCTACTGATATGAGGATAGGTATTAAGAATAAAAGTATTTGAATAATAACTAGTATCATTTTTATCAAAAGGAATTTTACCTTTATTACAGGGATAAAGCTCTGTGCACTATCTTTTTGTTATGTTGATTCGTTATCTCAAAATATTTTGAGATCATCTAGTTGGAAACAAGATATTTTATAAACTAATAACGAGACGAAGAGAAGTTTAACATCTTCCTAAAAGGATTTACAAACCTCTACCTAATATCTCGGTCATCTTGTCCATTCATATAGATAATAAAGATTAGATTTTATTTTGTGCATAATATTATTACCATTAAAAGGGGATTACCTTTGATATAGAGTCCTAAACCCTATGCATTATACTTTGCTATATTGGTCTATATTATAAGAGGTTAGTTTATAAAAACACCAGCCTGTCAGACTGAAATTATAGAGAAATTCTATACCTTTTATAATTACAAGATATTTAATAAGATTTATAAGTAATATATTTTTAAATTTAAAGTTTAAATATAGATGTATTATGATTAAAAGTTTATGAAGTTTAAAAAATAGTTGATTTGCAATCAGAAGATCCAATATTACTTTGGTATAGACATTTATAAACTCAGATAGGAAAATATGCTTTTTCTATTTTGTTTATGATAAGTAATATTTTTTTTTTTTTTTTTAGAGTAAAATTTTGGGCAGTATATAATTATAGTACTTTCCATGTTTAATACTTAAGTAAATTATAGGGATAATCATTTAAGTTATATGTTTATATTTAAGGAGATAATTTATCATTTTTGGCTTATGAGACCAATAGCTTTTAAATTTAGCTTATCCTGAAGTTTAAAGAATATTATTTTCTATTTGAGATATTATTGGAAATAAAATTATGAAAATAAAAAAGTAGATAATTGATACAAGTTGTCCTATAATTATATAAGGAGCTTCTACTGGTTGTCTACCAATTCATGTAAGAAGCAAAAAAGTTGCTATTAAGAATCAAAAAATAATTTGGGAAGGGGGTCGAAATGTTGAAGCACGAGAGTTTGAGATATGATTTATTGGTAAGATGAATCAAATTAAAATAGCGCCTACTAGTGCTATTACCCCTCCTAGCTTTTTAGGTATTGATCGTAGAATTGCATAGGCAAAAAGAAAATATCATTCTGGTTGAATATGTACAGGTGTAACTAGGGGATTTGCAGGTATATATTTATCTGGATCTGTAAATAAGGAGGGAAATAACATTGAAACTCTTAGGATCATAAATATTAATATTAAGAAGCCAACTCTATCCTTTGATGAAAAGTATGGATGAAAAGATCTCTTATCTATTTTTCTGTTTTTACCTAAAGGATTTTTGGATCCCATTTCGTGTAAAAATAGAAGATGAAGCATGGAAAGACCTATAATTATAAAGGGGAGCATAAAATGAATTGAGAAAAATCGGGTAAGGGTAGCATTATCAACAGCAAATCCACCTCAAACTCATTGTACCATGTTTATTCCAATATATGGAACAGCTGATAAAAGATTGGTTATAACTGTTGCGGCTCAGAATGACATTTGTCCTCATGGTAATACATATCCTACAAAAGCGGTTATCATTGTAACTAAGAATAATATTATACCGATATTTCATGTTGTTTTTTTAGTGTAAGAGCCGTAGTAAATTCCTCGTCCTATATGACAATAAAGACATAAGAAAAAAAAGGAAGCTCTTTTAGCATGTACTTTGCGTATAATTCAACCTTTTTTTACATCTCGGCATAAATGACTAATTGAAGAGAAAGCTGAGTTTATGTCTGCTGTATAATGCATTGATAATAAAATACCTGTTATTATTTGAATAATTAAACAGAGACCTAGAAGGGATCCAAATTTTCATCAGGCTGAAATATTTTTTGGTGAAGGTAAATCTATAATTGTATTTTTGATTAAGTTAAAAAGTGCATTTTCCTTTCGTATAGGTAATTTTTGAAACATTACATATATGAATAAGATTTTTGTTAAGTAAGTTATTATATATTTAGTATAGATTTCAAAATATATTATACATATAAATGAAATTTATGAGGATTGTTGTTTTTATAGTTTTTTTGTTGATTGAAACTTTTTTTTTACTTTTTATTATATGGTTACTTTTTGACTTGTTTTGGTGAAATATTTTTAACAATTCTTGTCAGTTTATTTTATTGAGCTTTAAGAAATATGTTGTTTTATTTAATTAGGTTTTTTTTATTGATTGGAGGAACTATGGTTTATTATAGAATTTCTCCTTATTTTGCTTCGTTAGGTTTAATACTTTTATCTATATTTGGTTGTCTTTTATTGGGATATAGGGGTGTTTCTTTTATGGCTATTATATTGCTTTTGATTTATACTGGGGGTATGTTAGTAGTTTTTGTTTTTTCTAGGGCTTTATCTGCAGATCGTTTTCCTACAATAAGAAGTTTAAGAGAATTTGTTTTTTTGTTTTTTATAACTTTCTTTTGGTTTTTTTTTGTTTTTGATGATGTAATTGACATCCAATTTAAATTAAAATCAAGAGGTATTTTGTCATTGGAAGATATAAAGAGTCTTGGGGAATTATATTATTTTGGAGGGATATATCTTATTTTAGGGGGGTTAGCTCTTCTTGTTGTTTTAACTGTGGTTCTTATTTTGTCCTTTAGTTTTAGAGTAGGTCCTTTACGTTCATTATAGGATTATTTTATTATGCTATTAAAGGAGATGTGACAGAAATTAATAATGTGTTTGATTTGAAATCTTATGATAAGGTGTAATTCCTTTCTTCTCTTAATATAAAGTAATTTAACATGTTAAAATTTTTGTAATAAATTGTAGCTAGGTTAGTTAGTATCTCTTTTACACAGAGGGGAGATTTGTGCAACTCAAATTAATTTAAATAGTTATTAAGAAATTAGTAGTTTGTTAATAGGATATAATAACAAAGGTCCCACTTTGGATAAGTTTTTTTTAATTTGCAATTAAACGTGTCAAAACACTGGGGACCTATAATAAAAGAATAATTATGTGATAGTTTATTGTAAAACGTAGGTTTTTGATGCCTAAAAAGAGTATTCAAAATACTTTTACATAGAATGTTTCAGAAACATAAAATTTTTTCTATATCTATTATCCCCAAAATAATTATTTTGTTATAAACTAGATTCTGAAATTTTAAAGTATGATCTCTAGGTTTAGAGAACTTAAAGGTCGAAACTTTATATTTTTATAAACTAATCTTACTTATAAAAATCTTAGAAAAGTTATAATTCTTATTATTACTAGTAATATTGAAATAGAAAGAAAGTAGTTCTTTATATATCCTGATTGTATAAGTTGGTTATTTGTTGTAATTTTCTTTTTTAGAGAAAAAATACCTTGTCCACCTATGGTTTCTTTTCATCCTCGGTCAAGGGTTTGGGTAGAAAGAAAAAGGGCAATGTTAGATACTATATATCTTATTTTAGGTTTAATAAAATAAGAGTAAAATCATGTTTGTGTAAAAAAATTTTTTAATCATTTAGATTTAATATTTAGTAATATAAGTGTTGCTACTATACCTCCTGTAATAGTCATTATAAGAGGTATTTTCTTTATATAGCTTTTGGGAAATAATTTTGGAGTTTCAAATATTCAGTTAAATAGTAGTCAGCCAGTTAAAATTGTTCCTATTGCTAAACGTATAAGAGGAAAATATAATTGAGTTTTTTCCTCTCTAGAGGGACTAATAGAGGAAACAAAGTTATTTTTATTGAAGCATATATTAATAAGACGTACGGAATAACCGGCAGTTAAAAGTGTTGCAATAGAGGCTAACAAAAAAATAATTATTTTATTTGGATTAAAGATTATGGCTTCTAGTATGAGGTCCTTAGAAAAGAATCCTCTAAGAAAGGGAATTCCTGTGAGGGAAATCCTACCAATAATTAAGCAAGCAGATGTTATTGGTATATTATTAATAGGGTTAGGTAACTTACGTAGGTCTTGTTCTTTATTATTATTATGTATAATACTACCTGAACATAAAAATAATAGGGCCTTAAAAAAGGCATGTGTACAAATATGAAAAAGAGCTAGATTAGGTTGATTTAATCCAATTGCTAGCAGCATAAGTCCTAATTGGCTTGTTGTTGAGTAGGCTATTATCTTCTTAATATCATGTTGTCAGAAGGCGGAGGAAGCAGCAAATATTGCTGTTAGGGCTCCTATAAGAGAACAGGAGATTAAAAACAGTTTTTTTTTACCAATATTTCTGATTCGTATTAATAAAAATATTCCGGCGACAACCATTGTTGATCTATGAAGAAGAGCTGATACAGGAGTAGGCCCTTCCATTGCAGCAGGTAATCATGGATGTAGTCCAAATTGAGCAGACTTTCCCATGGCTCCTATAAGAGCTGAAATTAAAATAAGATTAAGATATTTAGGATTAATATTTTTAATAAAAATAATATTTTTTAGGTTTCAGCCTTTAGTTACTATTAGTGTTGTGGAAATTAATATTATAATTCCTATATCTCCAATTCGTTTATAGATAATAGCTTGAAGGGCTGCTTTTTTAGCTTCTTTTCGTGTAAATCATCATCTAATTAAGATAAAAGATAATATGCCGACTCCTTCTCATCCAATAAATAGTAATAATAGATTTTTTGAAACTGTTAGGATAAGCATTTTTAGAATGAAGATAATAAGTAGTCGGGGAAATTTAACAGCATAAGGATCTTTTTTTAAATAGTAATTAGAAAATTCTATTATAGATCAGGATACGATAAGAGCTGTTGTAGAAAAATAAATAAATTTAAAATCTAATATTATGGAGATTTTAAATTTAATATGTCTTTTTAATTTAAAATTTAAAGCTTTTGTGTAGTATGTATTATCTTTTATAGTAAATATAAAAAGATTTATAGTACCTACAAAAGAAAGAGCCTTTAGAGCTGTTTGATAAATATATTTATTTTTAAATCTTTTTTGATTTATTTTTAAAAGTGATACAATAGATAGAATCATAAAAATGAGTAAAGAAAGGGATGGTACTAAATAAAAGGTATTAAGTTTCATAGAGATAACCATAGAATCAAACTACAGGCGATATGATTTAGCAGACCAATCACAATCTATTTATCTCGGATTAAGGGTATAATAAGGCATACCTTTTCTAATGCCACAAATTAGTATTTTAAATAAATTACTTCAATCATAATAATAGAGAATATAATATTTAAAATTATATTTTAAGTTTTGAAGACTTAGGGTTTAGCTTATACCTAATTCTCTTATTTTCTAGGTACACCTTCCGGTACACCTACTTTGTTACGACTTTTCTCCTCTGTTGACGAGAGTGACGGGCGATGTGTACGTGATCTAGAGCTAGTTTCATAAAATATTTATTTATCTTATTACTGTTGAATCCTCTTTCGATGAATGTTTCATGTTCTAGTCCTCAGTTAAAAAATATAGTAGCTCATTAAGTCCAGTTTATTGGCTGCGTCTTGATCTGATGTTTAGATATTAATCTGTGTGTTTACACCCTTAAAAGGTAAACGTTGACGATGATATACAGGCTGTATTAATAAAAATATTCTTAAACTGGTGAGGTGTCTCGTGGGATATCGATTTGATAACAAGCTCCTCCAAAGAGGTTTAGAAAACCGCCAAGTTCTTTAAATTTCAATATAAATATTTAATTATCTGGTGTTATTGATTTTAAAAGGTATAGCGGGGTATCAAATCCCGGTTTATATCTTTTTTTGTACGGATGGGTTTCATTTAATATAATTTATTTGTTCATATTTTACTATTATAAGAAGTTTTATTAAATTTTTTAAGCCTTCCTTTTGACCGGTTTATCTTTACTTTAGGTAGAACGTGTAACCGCGATTGCTGGCACGTTATTTAGCACCTTATTTTGTTATTACCTACATCCTAGTTACCTAGATTTTGTAATATTAAGTTTTGAGAAGAGTTTTAGAATTTCTAAAATAAAGCTCTTTCTGGTAGGAAGCTCTCATGTACCTAGCATAACAGGGTTAAGAATAAAATCAGAACCAAATTTTTTATTATAAAAAGAATTCTTTAATCTAGCATTTTCAACGCTAAGCTTTATAGTTAAGCTATTACAATTAAATAATGTGAATATTGTAACCAGGAATTATTATACTTGGGACTGAGGCTTGAAAAACCTTAATTTTTGTTAAACTATTACAACTAAGATTAAGTTCAAAGAGTATCTCTTTATCCTTTTGGTTAACGGCCAAATGCTAGAATATTCAGCTTCAACTTAAATAATATTGTTTTTTAATAAAAATTATTGAAAACTTCTTTACCTGGTCCTTTCGTACTGAGGAAGTAAATGTTTAGAAGATAGAAGCTGACCTGACTTATTGTCGGTCTGAACTCAGATCATGTGGGGTATTAAAGGACGAACAGTCCTACCTGTTAGAGCTGTTGCACCCTAGGGATTCCCCAATCCAACATCGAGGTCGCAATCCCTCTTGTCAATATGAACTCTTAAAGAGGATAACGCTGTTATCCCTGCGGTAACTTTATCTGTTTACCATTATTATGGTTCATTATATTTTAAAAATGATTTAGAATCAATTTTATTTTCAGGAGTATATTTATTCTCCTTGGTTGCCCCAACCAAAACTTCATTAAAAATTATGAATTTAATATATTTTATAGAAGTTGAAGCTCGACAGGGTCTTCTCGTCTTTCTATAATATCAACGCTTCTTCACGGTGTAAGAAGTTTAGAGGGTAAAGAGAAGAGACAGTCTGAAAATGTATTACCATTCATACAGGTCCCTAATTAAGAGACAAATGATTTCGCTACCTTCGCACGGTCAAGATACCGCGGCCATTAAGAATAAATCCATTGGGCAGGCATGACTCCCTATATTAATTTTCAGGGAGCTATGTTTTTGTTAAACAGTCATTTTCATTGATTTGCCGAGTTCCTTTTCTCTTTTTTGTCCTTTAAATTATTATCTGAGTAGATTAAACTTTATTAGTTTCTTGTTAATTAAACTAGTCTAGGTTTTTGTTTATTTACGCTATTAATAAGATTTTACTTGTTTAAACATTATGTTTATTAAATACTTAAAATAAGGTTTAGTTAGTTATTAAATTAGAAGGAAGTTTTTAGGAGCTATAACGCTATCATTAATGGTGACCGCTTTTAGGACTACTTTTAATCTTTCCTTTAAAACTTTTCCTATATTTTTGGTTGTTTCCTTTTTGAAATAAGGACTTTTCTTCTTATTTCTGAGCATCACTATTTAAAGTTTACTAAAAGTTTAAAATTTTTTAGTGAGCTAAAGCTTATACTTTTTTCTTTAAAAACCAGCTATTCTTTGATACGATTAGCATTTCACTTCAATCCGTTATTTTATACTTACTCTTGCAACAGTAAGTAAGAAATTCTCATTAAGTAATAGCGGATAGATCATCAAATTTCGGGGTTTGAACGTTTTTTCTTATAAATCTTGTGTAACCATAATACAAAAGGTACGTTTTATCTCCTTTTTTTCTTTTACTTTTCATTTTATTTCAAATATCTTTTGTAATACTTTATAATTAGTTAAATATTTATTTTAATTTAAATTAAGATTGTTAAAATTTTATTTTCTTAATATAAATTGAATATCAATAAAAGGATTACCTTTGATGCAGGGGCTTAGGTCCTGTGCATTATACTTTGCTATATTGATATAAATTATTATATAAATGGGAGAAGTACTTACGATATACTATTGATATAAGTTAAATTGAAAGAAAAAGAGGTATATATTTGTTATTAGCTAATCATATAATATAGGTTTGATATAGATATATTTTATTTAAATTTAAATACATTATTAAAGTTAAATTATTTTTATATTACTTAAATAATTTGTTTTTCAAACTTTATAGTGTAAAACTGGTTTTATTTTACCTTTGTCAAAAAAAAATATTTAAAAAATGAGGGGTCGTAGAGAGTAAATAGGGCCTTTGGTAAAAATAGAGGTCGAATGGTAAAATTGGCCTAAATTTTGAAGAACTTTTTTAACTAGAAAAATTGGAACTAATAAAGAGTTCATTTATATAATCTAGGGTAATAAAGTCCTTCCATCATAGATTACAAATGTTTTGGTGATAACATATTAAGATATCCTATAGCCTGATCTCTTCCATAGGAAATAAGTATAAGGCTATAGGATATCGTCCTATGGGAAAGATAAAGATAAGTATAATATCATCCTATACTTGCTGAATACTGAAGTGAAGGGTACCCTAAATCTCTCCGTAAGGAATAAGAGATTTAGGAGTAGCCTAACGTAATAGGAGTATAGGATGATATTATACTAGTTATTTAAGAAATATAAAGTAGAATGTGTATAGTTGGGATAGATATTTAATATTAAGTGATAAAATTGTATGAGATATTTGGGGTTTGGTTACATTCTAATAAAAATTAAAAAGTTTCGACTTTTTAATTTTCTAATTAAAGAGATTATCAGCAGCAAGCTGCTGGGCTTCCTATTAATAAAATAAGTGGAATTAAGTGTAGAACAATTAATAGGTGTTCACGTGAATTTATAAGAGGGAGTTTTTGTTTGTTATTATTGTTTTTTGTGTTTTGGAAGATAATAAGAGAATATATAGCTCTAAATACAGTTGTTGGACCAAGAATAAGGATTGTTCATGAGGATCAGCCAAATAGTGCGGAAATAATATAAATTTCTCCAATAAAATTTGGTGTAGGAGGGATACCTAAATTTGCTATACAGCTTATTAATCATCAGAGTGGAAGAAGGCTAGTAATAGTCTTGAAGCCTCGTGTAAGTAAAATTTTTCGTGTATGAGTTCGTTCATAAAGTATATTAGCAAGAGAAAATAGTGAGGATGAAACAAGTCCGTGTGCTATCATCATGATAAGAGCTCCTTTTAATCTTCATTTGGTAAATAAAAAAATAGCTCTGGCAGTTAAACTCATATGTCCTATAGAGGAATAAGCAATTAGTGCCTTAAGATCTGTTTGACGTAAGCATATAATTCTAGTAATAAGTGAGCCTACAGAACAAAAGATGATTAATAATCTTTTTGGAACTTTTAATCTATTGAAATAAAGATTTAAGCGTATAAGTCCATATCCTCCTAACTTTAGTAGAATGGCAGCTAGAATCATAGAACCTGCGATGGGAGCTTCAACATGGGCCTTAGGTAATCAAAGGTGGAATCCGTAAATAGGTAGCTTAATTAGAAAGGCTATAATGGTAAAAATTCATCATATTGTTATTGTGTTTTGTCTAAATATTTTGGTATCTATTATGTTATTTAGTGTTAGAGTTTTTGTTAGGAAAGTTGATTTTATAATTAAGATTGACATTAAGAGGGGGAGGGATCCAAAAAGGGTATAAAAAATAAAGTAGAGTCCTGCTTGTATTCGTTCTAAGTTTCCGCCAAGGCGTGTAATTAAAAGAAGAGTAGGTATTAAGGTTGCTTCAAAACATAAGAAAAAAGAGATTAAGCTTGTAGAGGCAAAGGTTAATATTAAAAAAAATATAATTCTTGTTATAAGATATAAAAATATTTTTTGTTTTAAATTATTAGATTTCTTTGTAATATTATTTGCTAGAATACATAATGGGGCGAGTCAGCATCTCAATATTATTAAAGGGGATGAAATTGAGTCAGAAGCTAAATTTCATCTTAGGTGGTTTCAGGTAAGAAAATGATTTTTGAGTAAGTTTATTCTATTGATTGTTGCTATTGAAAATATAAAAAATATTATTTTTCACTTTCATCGTTGGGCTAACGGTAACAAAACAAATGAAAGTGAGGTTAAAGTTATTAATGTTAACATTTATTTAGTTAGCTCATTCTAGTCCGCCATTATGTCATTCAAATCAAAGTCCTCCTGTTAAGATTATAATAAATATTGTGGAAAAAAATAATAGGTAAGCTATATTGGTTTTAAGAGAAGCTAAAATTGGAAAAATAAGGGCTATTTCAAGATCAAATATAATAAATAGGATGGCTATAAGAAAAAATCGGAATGAGAATGGTAGACGAGCAGATTTTATGGGATCAAAGCCACATTCATATGGTGTTTTCTTTTCTGAATAAAATTTACGTGTTGGGATGATATGACCTACTAGAAGTAGTAAGGCTGATAAAAAAATTATAATAATCGAGGATATAATTAATTTCATTTTTCTTGTTTATTTAATAATAGTTTAAGAACCTCATCAGTAAATACATACATAGAGGAATAGTCATATAACATCAACAAAGTGTCAGTATCAGGCAGCAGCTTCAAATCCAAAGTGATGATTTGTTCTAAAGTGATTATTAAATAATCGTAATAGAGAGATTAGAAGAAAAATAGTTCCAATTAAAACATGCAGTCCATGGAAGCCTGTAGCTACAAAGAATGTTGCACCATATATACTATCTGCTATTGAAAAAGAAGAATCTAGGTATTCTCATGCTTGTAGTATTGAAAAATAAGTTCCAAGGAATACTGTTAAAGTAAGAGCTTGCTTAGCTTCTTTAGATTTATTATTGATTATTCTATGATGGGCTCAGGTAACTCTTACACCTGAGGATAATAAAACAGCAGTATTAAGTAAAGGAATTAAAAATGGACTAATAGCTTGGATACCGGCTGGAGGCCAACATGCTCCAATTTCTAAGGTTGGATTTAGTCTTCTATGAAAAAAGGCCCAGAAAAAACCGAAAAAAAAGCATACTTCGGATAAAATAAATAGAAGCATACCATATCGTAAACCTTGAATTACTATAAGGGTATGATGCCCAAGAAAGGTAGTTTCACGGATAATGTCTCGTCATCAAAGGGTGGCAGTAAAAATTGTTTGTAAAATACCTCATCATAAAAGGATTTGATATTTTAAGTGAAATCACATAACTAAACCGGAAGCTAAAATTAGTGCATTAAATGCAGTAATAATTGGTCATGGACTTGGATCCACCATATGGAATGGGTGTTGATGTTTCATAAATATATTTAAGTAAGTAGTATTTATATTCTAATTATTTGATTCGAGATAAAAATAAATAAGGGCAGTAAAAACATAAGCTTGAATACAAGCTACCCCTATTTCTAAAATAAATAAAAGTATAAGAAGAAGGGTTAAAAAGATAGAAGCTAAAAAACTTCTTTGTAGCATTCAAGTAGCGGTTGAGATAAGATATAATAAAAGATGACCAGCGGTTAGATTAGCTGCTAAACGAAGACCAAGTGCAACTGGTTGAGCAAGAAAGCTAATTGTTTCTATTCATATCATAAGCGGTATTAGGTATCAAGGGGTTCCTTGAGGTACTAGATTTCTTAATCGAGACTTAAAGTGTAGTATAAAGCCCATTATTTTTGCTGCTAGTCATAGAGGAATAGCAAGTCTATATGTATATGACATATGTCTTGTAATAGTAAAAGTATAAGGAAATAGTCCTAAAAGATTAATTAATAATATACTTATAAGAATAGCATTAAGAATAAGTATTCATGGTCTATTCAGATTCTTTACAAAGGTTAGCTTTAGTATTTGAGTTTGAACTGTCTTTAGTAAAATAAAAAGGGGGGTAGAGATTTTGTTAGAATAAAAAATTAGACTGAATAAGTAAAGGATAATAATAGATGTAATTATTTTAATAGGAATAGATAATATTATATCTCTTTTAAATTGACCAAAAAGTGTGTTTATCATATTCATTTATATTTTATATTCTTTTCTTTTTTTTTTAACTTGATTTTGTAATTAATTAAGTTTGGTTTGGTTTGAGTTCTTAAAATATTTCAAATAATAAGGATAATTATTCATGAAATAAAAAATTTAATTAAAAACCATTTTAGGGTTAGTTGTGGCATATTATAAAGAGTATATTATTATACATCTTACAGGTTAAGAGACTGTGACTTTTATTTTAAGCTATCTTTATGTTAATATTTATTATATGTACTTAAATTAATCTTCGGTATCTTGTGTAGAGATTCATTTTTTAAAAGTTTTATATGGGACAGCTTCTATTACAATTGGCATAAAACTGTGTTTTGCTCCACAAATTTCTGAACATTGTCCATAATATAATCCAGCTTGTTTAATAAAAAGAGATGTTTGGTTTAAGCGGCCGGGTATTGCATCTATCTTTATTCCAAGAGATGGTATGGCTCATGAATGGAGTACATCAGTAGAGGAAACTAGGACCCGTATTGGTTTATTAAGTGGTATAACCATATGATTATCTGTTTCTAAAAGTCGTGGTTGTCCTTTAATTAAATCTTCTGTATGAACCATATAAGCTTCAAATTCAATATCTTTATAATCAGTATATTCATAGCTTCAGTATCATTGGTGACCTATTGCCTTTATTGTTAAGTATGGTTTGTTAACTTCATCCATTAAGTATAATAATTGTAAGGAGGGGGAAGCCATAAAAATTAGGACTATTGCTGGTATAATTGTTCAGATGGTTTCTAACTCATTATTTTGTAAAAATAATCGGTTAGAAAATGGAGATATTACAAGTAGGATGAGAGCATAAAAGACTAAAACAGCTATTGCGAAAATAATTGCTAGAGAGTAATCATGAAAATTAATTAGTTCTTCCATTAGTGGAGAGGATGCATCTTGTAATTGTATTTGGGATCAAGAAGCCATTATTTCTTTAATAGTTTTATATTTGTTAGTAGATCTGTTTTATGCCTTCGAGAAATTGATACCATTAGGGCTAGTCCAGCTCTTGCTTCGCAGGCTGAAAAGGTTAAAATTATGATTGTTAAATTTAGGGTTGATAATATATACAGTCTTTTAGCAAATAAAGATAAATTTAAAAATAGGGATATTAAGAGAAGCTCTAAACATAATAAAAGTGAAAGTAAATGATGACGGTTAAGAATAATACCTAATATTCCTAATAAAAATAAACAAAATAAAATTGTTGGTATTCTGGACATTTAAATGATATTTCTTTATAATAAAGATTGAGAAAGATTATCTTTCCAAAGATTTTTAAATATTAATATATTATTTTGTTTATTGTTAAGGATAGAATTAT